AAACCCAAATTCCAAGGAATCCAAAAAATGGAAAAATGGGATCTATGTTCAACGGATCACGCCTAGTAAGAAAAAGTTTTTTGTTTTGGTTCGACCTGTCGTCACATATGAAATAACGGACGGTATAAATTTAGCAACACTTTTTCCCCCGGATCTGTTGCAGGAAAGGGATAATGTGCAACTTCGAGTTGTCAATTATATCCTTTATGGAAATGGCAAACCAATTCGAGGTTTTTCTGATACAGATATTCAATTAGTTCGGACTTGTTTAGTATTGAATTGGGACCAAGACAAAAAAAAAAGTTCTTCTAGTGAAGAAGCCCGTGCTTCCTTTGTTGAAATAAGGACAAATGGTTTGATTCGACATTTTCTAAGAATCGACTTAGTGAAATCCCCTATTTCATATATCGGAAAAAGGAATGATCCATCGGGTTCGGGATTGCTCTCTGATAATGGATCCGATTGGACCAATATTAATCCGTTTTCTTCCATTTATTCCAAGGCAAGAATTCAACAATCCCTTAAGCAAAATCAAGGAACTATTCATACGTTGTTGAATAGAAATACGGGATTCCAATCGTTGAGAATTTTGTCATCATCCAATTGTTCTCGAATGGGTCCATTCAACGATGTAATAAAATATCACAAAGAATCAATTCCAATTACAAAGGATACTTTAATTCCAATTAAGAATTCGCTGGGGCCTTTTGGAACAGCCTTTCCAATTGCGAATTTTTATTCATTTTACCGTTTAATAACTCAAAATCGGATCTTGGTAAATAACTATTTGGAACTTGACAATTTCAAACAGACTTTCCAAGTAATTAAATATTATTTAATGGATGAAAATCAGAAAATTTATAACCCCGATCCAGGCAGTAACATTCTTTTGAATCCATTCAATTGGAATTGGTATTTTTTCCATCACAATTATTGTCAAGAAAGATCTACAATAATTAGTCTTGGACAGTTTATTTGTGAAAATGTATGTATAGCCAAAAATGCACCACACCTAAAATCGGGTCAAGTTATACTTGTTCAAGTTGACTCTGTAGTAATACGATCAGCTAAGCCTTATTTGGCCACTCCAGGAACAACTGTTCATGGCCATTATGGAGAAATCCTGTACGAAGGAGATACATTAATTACATTTCTATATGAAAAATCGAGATCTGGTGATATAACGCAGGGGCTTCCAAAAGTGGAACAAGTGTTCGAAGTGCGTTCGATTGATTCAATATCGATGAATCTAGAAAAGAGGTTTGAGGGTTGGAACGAACGTATAACAAGAATTCTTGGGATGCCGTGGGGTTTCTTGATTGGTGCTGAGCTAACTATAGTGCAAAGTCGTATCTCTTTGGTTAATAAGATCCAAAGGGTTTATCGATCCCAGGGGGTGCAGATTCATAATAGGCATATAGAAATTATTGTACGCCAAATAACATCAAAAGTGCTGGTTTCAGAAGATGGAATGTCTAATGTTTTTTTACCCGGAGAATTAATTGGATTATTGCGAGCGGAACGAATGGGGCGCGCTTTGGAAGAAGCGGTTTATTACCGAGCCATCTTATTGGGAATAACAAGAGCATCTCTCAATACTCAAAGTTTCATATCTGAAGCGAGTTTTCAAGAAGTTGCTCGAGTTTTAGCAAAAGCAGCTCTCCGGGGTCGGATCGATTGGTTGAAAGGCCTGAAAGAGAACGTTGTTTTGGGGGGTATGATACCTCTTGGTACTGGATTGAAAGGATTAGTGCCCCCCTCAAAACAAGATAACAACAGTTCTTTGGAAACAAAAAAAAAGAATCTATTCGAGGGGGAAATGAGAGATATTTTGCTTCACCATAGAAAATTATTTGATTCTTGTCTTTCAAAGAATTTCCATGATACATCAGAACAATCATTTATAGGATTTAATGATTCCTAAGAGCGGATTCCTCTTTTTGACTATCTGTATTTGGTGCAGTCATTTTATTTGGTAATCAAAATAATAAAAAAGAATAATGAATAGAAAAGTAATGGCTTGTTCGTCTATCTACGGCCAATCTACGGTAGAAGAGAAGGTTCCATTGGAACAATTATTTATTTCAGTTCAGAGTTCCTCTTTTTCTTTTTTTTTTAAGAAAAGGGGGTGTGGGAAAAAATGACAAGAAGATATTGGAACATCAATTTGGAAGAGATGATGGGGGCAGGGGTTCATTTGGGCCATCCGACTAAGCAATGGAATCCTAAAATGGCACCTTATATCTATGCAAAGGTAAAGCGTAAAGGTAGTCATATTACAAATCTTACTAGAACTGCTCGTTTTTTATCCGAAGCTTGTGATTTGGTTTTTGATGCAGCAAGTAGGGGAAAACAATTCTTAATTGTTGGTACCAAAAAGAGAGCAGCTGATTCAGTAGCACAGGCTGCGATAAGGGCCCGGTGTCATTATGTTAATAAAAAATGGCTCGGCGGTATGTTAACGAATTGGTTCACTACAAAAACGAGACTTCATAAGTTC